GGGTTAGGTTAGTCAATCCGGCCCGAGACGCGTTCCTTCCCCGACTTCCCCAGGACTCGCATATCATCACCATGCACTTCTCGTGTAGCCTCAGTTTACTATACCATACGTCTTTTTGATCCCTCCCGCCACAGGCTATAAGACCGACCTGGCCACACCGGTTCGGGTTTTTCTCAAGAGAGTGGGGCGAATAGACTCCCAAGCACTCCTGATCGAGAAGGCTCCCGAGGGGGATTCCGTCCATAAGACTCTATCCCCTTCCTCCCTTATTTTGTCGCTAACAAGGTTTCTAAGGCTTAACAACAATCCCCAAGCCCATGAGCAATCACCAGGTCTCCTCAGCTCCCAAAAGCTTCTCTGTTTAATAAAGTAGGTTCTCACCCAGCTGGACCAAATAGATTGGTCCTTATCAGAACAGATGTGCCAAATATGCTTGATCATGGCTGCTCGATTCCAAACCTCCAAATTTTGAATTCCAAGCCCACCTTCCTGCTTAGGGAGGCACACCTTATCCCACGCAACCTTGGCTCCCCCATGATTGAGGTCGCTCCCTTTCCAGAGAAAAGCTCTGAGAACCTGATCGACCTGTTTAATCACTCCTTTGGGGAGGATGAACATAGAGGACCAGTACGTTTGAATAGCGAACAAGATAGAGTTGACCAACTGCAATCTTCCTGCATAGGATAAAACTTGACTAGCCCAACTTCTAGCTCTGGTAACAATCCGATCCACCAAGGACTTGCAATCCGATTTCTTCAACCTAGAAGAAATTAAAGGCACTACGAGATCCCTAATAGGAAGGGAGCCCTCATTGATGAAGCCCAAAATACCCAACAACTGGTTTTTGATAGCTTCATTTACCCCACAAGAGAAGATGTTACTCTTATCCGGATTGGGAGAGAGACCAGATATATCTTTAAACTGGGAGAGGCAATCCTTGATAAGAGAAATAGAACTCACCTCCCCTTTGCAGAAAATAAGTAGGTCATCCGAAAAACATATATGCGTGATTTTCTCTTTCTGACACCGCCAGCTAAATCTCCCTTGGTTTGCCATATAGGACAGCAGCCCAGAAAATGCTTCCATAACCAAAACAAAGATGTATGGCGACATAGGGTCGCCCTGTCTCAACGCTCTCTCCCCAGGAAAGAAACCATTCAGCTCCCCATTAATGCTTATATAGAACCGAGGAGTGGAGATGCATTCCCTGATCCATTGCACTACCCTCTCCGGAAAGCCCAGGATGTTCAGGACTACGCCTACAAAGTCCCATCTAACTGTGTCGTAGGTCTTCATCAAATCAACTTTGAGGGCGCAACGGGGTGTGCCCTTATTCCTGTGAGAATTTCGAAGGAGCTCCTGGGCCAACAAAATGTTATCCCCAATTCTCCTACCTTGCACAAAGGCCGTCTGCTGTTTACCTTCAAGGTCAGGTAAAACTAACTGAAAGCGGTTAGCTATGATAATACATTTATAAATAGTATTGCAGCAAGAAATAGGGCGTAAGTCTTTTACCCCAGAAGGATTAGGCACTTTTAAGAAGCTTCCCGGAGTTGAAAAAGGACGGAATAACCTTAACCACCAATTTGCCAACAATTCCCCAAGCCCTTTTGAAGAAAAGAGCATTGAAACCATCGGGACCTGGGGCTTTGCCATCTTTTAAAGAAAAGATAGTGCTTCTAACCTCCTCCTCGGTTACTACTTTATCCAGCTCCTCCCGTTGCTCTCGGGATAATCTTCTTGGCAAAACCTTGCCTAGAAGGTCTCTATCAATTTCGGGCTGAGATGGGGGAGCACTGAGAAGCTTCTGAAAGAAAGCCACAAATTCAGTTTTGACCTCCTTGGGATCATCAACCCTAGAACCATCCCCCCTGGAAATTGAGACTACCCTGCTCCTACCATGGAGACTTTTCATGGCCCTGAAAAAGAAGCTGGTATTCTGGTCCCCTAACCATTGAACTCTGGACTTCTGCCTATAAAAACTTTCCTCAGCCCTGCTCAGCTCAGCATATAATCCTTTATTGCTCGAGTTTCCTCCTGAAATAGAGAAGCGTCATTAGGCCTTTGTTGTAAAAGCCTTTGAATATCTTCCATCTTCTCCTTGGCAAGAGCAGTCCTACTTGCCAAATCTGAAAAATGGTCCTTATTTAGTTTTCTGAGAGCCACCTTCAGATTTTTCAATTTGGAGCATAATTGGAACATGGAGGAACCTTCTACCTCCTCTTGCCAAATCTTTTCCACCAACGGTCAAAATTCAGGATGATCGGCCCAAAAATAAAAGAACTTGAATGCTTTCTTTTCTCTGGGAAAGTCAGCCAGCTCAGCCTGGGAAATAGTCTCCTCCAAGCTGCTCATCCAACTAGGCCAATCCTGTGAGCCTCCAGCCCTCTCATTCATTCTTCTAACCGCATTGAAGTCACCCACAACCAACCACGGTCTACCACTAATTACAGAAGCAAACGAGACCAGATTATCCCACAAAGTTTCCCTTTTCCTATAGCAATTATCTCCATATACTATAGAAACCGTACAACACCAGGTTTTAGACAAATCTCTCACCAAGCAATGAATAACCTGCTCCTCCTGATCAAGCACAGACACATCCAGCCTAGAAGGATTCCAACAAACCCATATTCTTCCCCAAGGGGAAAGATTGACGTTCCAACTAGCATGCCATCCCGGGGCTATAGCTCTCAAAACTCTGTCTTTATTCACTTCCTTGATTTTCGTCTCAATTAACGCAACAAAAGAAAGCTTGTGCTCTAGAATCAATTTCCTCACTTCATTTTGCTTCATAGGGTCGTTAAGACCCCTAATATTCCACACACCAAGAAAGATGGGGACAAAAGGTATAACAAAACTAGAGCACGAATCCCAGGGGGAGTAACTACCTCTTCCTCCCCCTAGCGGGGGGAGAGGCCTGCTTATTAGCACCCTGAGACACTTTCTGGGGGTTGCCCTTCTTGTCCAGGGAATCTTTGCCCCTTACACCTAAGGGGTTCAACTCAGGAGAGGCTGTGGACGGGTCTGAGCAACCTGGACTGATTGAGCTAGAAGGCTTAACGGGGGTTGACGGCCCCTCCACCCTCGGCCTCAGAGCACCCTCCTCAAGCTCCACACTCCCATGGGATCCACCCGCAGTCCTCTCCTCAACTAGAGGATGAAACAGAACCAAATCCTCAGAAGAAAGACCAGATAGTTGCTCACCTTCCGAAGGTAAAGCCGTATTGGTAAAGCCTTCCTTGGGAGGGATAGCATTCATGGCATCAGCAGCTTGGTCTAATCCAGCTTGCCCTTTCGGGGACTTTGCTCCCAAATCCTCCTTATTCCTTATTAGCTTCACCATCACCCTCAGACACCTTACCTTTGCCTTTCCTACGAATCCTTACCCATTCTCCTTCTTGGCCAGCCTTGGCACTTTTCTCGGGAGGAGCTGGATCAGATTGTTTACTCAACTTCGGGCAGGCTGCGGAAGAGTGCCCGAAAACTTTACAAGAGCTGCAGATGGAAGGGATCCAGTCATACTCAACAAATACCGTCATCCATTTCCCGTTTTCTGCAAGCAAATCAAACTCTTTGATCAAGTTCTTCGCCGCATCCACCTCAACACAAACTCTAGCGTAGCTAATTCTCCGTCTCGATGCCGTCATGCTATCTGTATACAACGGTTTGCCAACCGCACTGGCTAAGTGGCTAAGACCCTGAGCAGTCCAATACTCCAATGGAACTCAAAAAAGTTTAACCAAAAGAGGGATTTTCTTCATTTTCTCCTTGAGCAAGGATAGATTCGGGTGCCACCGCTTAAGCACTAGTGGTCGGTTGGCCATGTGCCAGGGGGCCCGATCCAAAACAATGCCTAGGTTCTCCTCACTTTTGAATTTGAAAAAGTAGAATCCGTTATCGGATGACAGAACCTCCTCCAGCCCTATTATTATTATTACCTAATAATAGGATTCGTATCCTGGATCCGATTAAATAATCAAACCCAGATTTTTTTACCTTTTACTTTGTGGGATCCGATTAAGGATCGACTCTAGATTTGGATCCGAGTCAAACCCGGATCTACTTTCGGATCCTGCTAATGCTAATCGGATACTGATCTTGATCAATGCAGGATGCAGCCCGACTACCCGAGTTAGAAAAAACTCAGGCCAGTGCCCGCTTTTAATTGCAGCTTCATTCTTCTCTCTCAAACTCGCTTCGATATTTGTTCCGTTTCTTTTCTTTTCCTCATCTCTATCTGTCTTTCAATGTCGGAAAAAGAAGCAGAATAAGAAGAAGATTACATGGGCGATCTCTCTCTCTTTCTCCCTCCCGAAATCTCTAACCCTCCCAAGAAGGTGATTCTTCCATCTTTCTTTTTTCAGTAACCCTCTTTCGACCAAACCCCAGAAACCTTAACTGTTCTTTTCTGCGGATCTCCAACACCAAAGCCCTAACCTCCCAACCTTCCAAGAGCAAGAAAGCCAAAGCCCTAACAAGAGCAGCGCAAAATCGACAGAGAGCGAAAGCTGCGACAAGAGGACGAACAAACCCTTGCAAAATGAAAATCGGCAATTCCACCGTCGAATGTCGGGTTCAAGATGCTGCAGCTGCAGAAGCTGGGGCCTCACGTTGGTTGCTTACATCGAGATCATCCGAGACATGTATGAACGGGCAACAACAAGTGTGAGAGCAGTATGCGGGGAGACAAATGAATTTCCAATTAGAGTTGGGTTACACCAAGGGTAAGCCCTGAGCTTATTTGCGTTGATTATGAATGAACTGATAATAGAAATGCAAAAGGAAGTTCCTGGGTGTATGTTATTTGTGATGATGTGCTGCTGCATCATGTCCCGAGAGCGGAGAACGACAAGGCTAATTCTTTGGCCCAAATGGGCGGGGAAGGCTTCAAAGGCTTCGGATTTGGCGCCTGAAGCAGGTGAGCATGCAGGTGACGTGCCTGGCGCGGTTGAGGCGCCAGCTGTGATGAAGAAAGATGTTGGCTTGGCGGTCTGGGTGAGACTGTAGGTCCAAGTTCTGGCGCTAATGTGTCGGGTATTAAATATGCATCAGTCGAGTCTCAACTTCGTTTCATAATGTTCTCTCCACCTGGAAAGCTCTCCGTTCCGGAGGATCCAGCTACAGGAGAACCAGGAACGGAGAGCTTTCCCCCCTTTTCCGCCCCTAAGCCATCAGCTTTCCCTTCTCCTCCACCTGGCCAGCTCTCTCCGGCCAACCCTTCTCGATGAATGGACGGAATTCTTTCTTTGAATTGGGGCGACCGGGTCCGACTATTCTTCTTCAGTTGCACACTAATTCAAAGGTCGAGCAAGAGAGGGGAGTAGGAGATAAAAATAGTAAGATGGATGAAGAGATTAGTGATAGAAATCGCATACTCCAACCAGTCACTCGACTGACGCGGGAAAAAAAAAGCCAAGGAAAGGGAATCAAACAACTGAATCGGATAATAGAGTTTATGGAAAGGGCTTTTTCAATCTTTCCTAGGCTTCCTAGGCTCTAGAAATCTCTCACCCAGGCGGATTACCCCGGAAAAAGGGGGAAAGAGGCTTTCCCTACCTGGGCGCCAACGCCTAGGTTTTCATGACATTCCCGACGGAGAAAGAATGGATCGCTGCTTCCTCCCTGGGACGGACTAAACGGCCGGGGAATTCTATTCATTCGCCAGCGCAAAGAATAAGACGCCTATGGATAGGGGAGGAAAGTCGGCAGTAACCCCACTAAGCCTTCTGGAGTCAAACCTACCCCCTTAGTGAAGTACCACCTTGTTCTGCTTTGGCCCGATCAGGTCATTCATACGGAGACTCCTCTGTTTGGATTTGGACAAACCAAGCCTAATCCTCCCCTGCGACGCCTTTCTGAGTCCAAGACTTTGGAAGCAGGGATCGCTTGCCCTGCTTGGTATAACAGTTCACTCCCTAACCCCTTTCCACTGCGAATAGTACCTTTGTCCGACGCTTTCGTAAGAGGCACCAGGTGTTTTTCCGCGCCCTCGAAAAAATATTTCCCATCCCGAGCGAGGCGATTCTCTCTAAACCAAGACCAACTTCCAATGCGCCTGTCGGAATCCCCTCGGTTTTATCCGCAGTGGAGGATTGTTCGGGTTGGGGAATAAAAAAGGTTTATACGGCGTAGTAGCAGCTTCGATCGACCTAGAGTAAGGCCTTCTTCATGGATGAAAGATAGTCAGGGTTTCGTAACATAGATTTATTGAACGGGAAGACCAGAAATGGATGTATTCTAAACAGTAGGACAAGAGATGTGGGTCAAACCGATCTCCTACGGGGCATCACTTTCTAGTTCCGTTCTGTCAGGGTTAGGTAGATTCAAATAGACCGGCTTGGACTGAGGTGCGTGAACGTGTGATCTTCCCCGACGCGCTTTGCGAGGTGCGTTGGTCCCTCGAGACCGGTACTATCCGCAGTTGGGAGAGGATCTGATTCCATAGGGTTGGAAATCCATAGAACATTGGGAGAAGGTTCGGAAGGCCGGAGCATCTCGCACGGGAACTAGTGACTAGCGCAAACCCCGTCTTCGGGATAGGTTGGTCCCACGAAGATCTAGGGGTAGGGGGTGTGAGGGAAATGAGGGGGGTCCATTCAAAGGCATCGTCTGTTATGAATTCCGATTCAATGGTCGGATGTGACCGATTCAACCCTGTGGAACCAGTAAGCTATCAGAACCGACTATTGAAACCTAACAAGTAATGTTATGTGATGCCTCCAACTAAGAACGAACCTTAGGTAAGTCAAGGGAGTCATCACAAAAGGTATACTTCGTAGGGTGCCATTAGTCGTCCGCGAAAGAAGGAGGGTTGCTATTCCCAGCTGTTAGTCCTGACTTGACCGACGAAAGCCTACGCTAGCCAGAGACGCTTGTTGCTTTAGTGGATAGAGAAACCTCTCCCTTCTTGCTTCGCCATAAGGAAAGAAATGGACTAATTAGAGTCACGTTAGGAGAACACCCTTGCTAACCTTGTTATAGAGATGACTCTGTGCGCCTTTACGTTTCACAATTAGTGAACTGGATTTATTGTCATGACCTAAATTTTCCATAGGTTCGTAAAGAATCGATCCATTTAAATTACATTACCCCAAACAGACTTTCTACCACTAGTAGGAGAGGACGACCAAAGGGGAATCCACCGAAAGCCAAGACGCATCGGCGTCTCAAACAGACGGGGGACATACCGAGAAAGCAGAGGAAGAACGTCTTTCCTAAAAGAGAAAACAACATTGTCCGATGGACTGAAAGCTCTAGCACAAATTGACTCGAACCGAGAAGACTCGCGTTTTACCAGGAGTATTAGACGGGAAATCGAGAACAATGAGAGATAGAAGCGAACGAGCAAATCCGCTCTTTCAGACTTCTCCCTAATAAGAATAACTCGCCGATGGAATGCAGGGATGCATCTCGGTAGACCAGACCTATTCAAGAAAAAGAAAGCTATTGCTTGTTTTTTCAAAAAATAGGGAGAGTTGGGCTCTCTTAAACAAAAAA